CTTTTCCTGTCGCTATGATTTTGATGTTCGATGAATGAGCCTGTGGTAATGCTTTTACCTCTATATCTATGTCGCATATTTTATGTCGCAGGCGCCCATCCAGTCTAGAAACAAGCACTAATGAGAAAAAGAAAACTGTACTAAAGAAAACCTAGGATATCTATCCAAATTTTTTTAAAAAAGACATATTAGGGCTATACGGATTCGAACCGTAGACCTTCTCGGTAAAACAGATCAAACGGATTATTATCGAAATGATTCGAACTGTTTCAAAGACCCAACATGCATTTTTTTGCATTGGGCTCTTTCATAAACTGATTTCAAAATCAGTTAGTCCACCATAGTTTTTCTTTACGGAAAGATAATGAGATGGCTCCCTGTGCTCTGATTGATTATTTGTATTATGATCTATCTAGGAGCAATACCAAAGTGTTTCAAAGGAGGATTACCTTGACTTAGGTTTGCCTCCGGCCTAAATTAAATCAACCTAAGTGAAATGGAGTCTCTATCGTTCCACTGCAAGAGTTAACTATGAGACTTCATACACCTTAAAGTTCATAGAACGAGAAGAAATTTTTTGGAGGCCCTTATCCTCATTCTGCCTAGCATTTAGTGGGCTGGATATTTACCTTATCAACTAGCAAATCCATAAGGGTTCCATTTGATTAGGCACCTGAATTGGCACCTGAATCCGACTGAACCGACTATTTGTCAGGCTACTGTTCTCCTATTCTCTCGAATCTATGAAGTAAGACATTGATTTTGCAATAAGATCAATTATGTTCATTGCATAATAAGCTCCTTTGAAAAGCATTGGCGCACGTGTAAACGAGTTGCTCTACCGAACTGAGCTATAGCCCTTATCAGAGATATCTTAACATATAGATAATTTCTTGTCAAGATGAATATTCTCTAATGCCAGAGGATATCCTTTTTATCTGTATCTGTTTAGTATATAACAGACCAATAACGAAGCGGTATTGCTTAGAAAAGTGATTCAATATATAATCGATCGAAGTAATGAGTCTTCCTTTGTGGTGATAAATTGCCTACTTAACTCAGTGGTTAGAGTATTGCTTTCATACGGCGGGAGTCATTGGTTCAAATCCAATAGTAGGTAAGTAGGTAGAAAAATTACTAGATAGCATTGGACTTACTTCGCTTCGCTATCTAATAACTTTTTCTACCCCTCTTCCCTTTTTCTTTGTATCAACTATAAACCCTTGGATTGTTTTCAATTGGAGGGGGGAATCCAATTGACAGCCTCGATTCGTACCCTAGCTCGTCTGAGAGCTAGCTTTGCTTCAACTAATTCTTTCGTACCCTCAGCTTTACTCAAGTTAGCTTCGGCTATTTCAAGTGCCTGTTGAGCTTCTTTCGGATCAATATCACTACCTAGTTCCGCATCATTTCCTAAAATTATGATCTCATTATTAACTATTCTCGCAAAACCGCTCCACAGAACCGCCGTTAACCATTGGTCGTTGAGGAGGCGTATTCTCAAAGGACCCATATCTACTGCTGTGTTAATGGGGGCGTGGTTTGGTAATACGCCAATTTGGCCACTATTAGTGGATAAAATGATTTCTTTCACTTCACAATCCCAAATAATTCGCTTAGGAGTCAGTACATAAAGATTTAATTTCATTTCTTCGATTTGTTCTCCTCTTCTAAGGTTATAGCTTTCGTGCTAGCTTCATCGATGTTACCCACCAAATAAAAAGCTTGTTCGGGTAGGCCGTCTAATTCTCCGGAAAGGATTAGTTGAAATCCCCTAATAGTTTCTGCAAGACCAACATACTTTCCTGGAGAACCGGTAAAAACTTCTGCAACAAAGAACGGTTGTGATAAGAAACGCTCTATTTTTCTTGCTCTTGCTACAGTTAAACGATCCTCTTCTGATAATTCATCCAACCCAAGAATAGCGATAATGTCCTGAAGTTCTTTGTAACGTTGTAAAGTTTCCTTAACTCTTTGCGCAGTTTCATAATGTTCGTTGCCAACGATCCGAGGCTGTAACATAGTTGAGGTTGAATCTAAAGGATCTACTGCTGGATAAATACCCTTGGAAGCTAATCCTCTGGAAAGTACGGTAGTAGCATCCAAATGTGCAAATGTTGTCGCAGGAGCAGGGTCGGTCAAATCGTCCGCGGGTACATAAACTGCTTGAATCGAAGTTATAGATCCCTTTTTAGTAGAAGCAATTCTTTCTTGCAAAGAACCCATTTCTGTACTAAGAGTAGGTTGATAACCCACTGCAGAGGGCATTCTCCCTAATAAAGCAGATACCTCCGACCCTGCTTGAACAAAACGAAAGATATTATCGATGAATAAAAGCACGTCTTGCTTATTAACATCTCGGAAATATTCTGCCATAGTTAGGGCAGTTAAACCAACTCTCATACGAGCTCCCGGTGGTTCATTCATTTGGCCATAGACTAGAGCTACCTTTGATTCCTCAATATTTTTTTCATTAATTACTCCGGATTCCTTCATTTCCATATAAAGATCATTTCCTTCACGAGTTCGTTCTCCTACTCCACCAAATACGGATACGCCCCCATGAGCTTTAGCAATGTTATTGATTAATTCCATGATGAGTACTGTTTTACCTACTCCAGCCCCCCCAAAGAGTCCTATTTTTCCTCCACGTCGATAAGGAGCTAAAAGATCGACGACCTTAATACCTGTTTCAAAGATGGATAATTTCGTATCTAACTCGATAAAGGCAGGCGCAGATCTATGAATAGGGAACGTCGCACTACTATCTACAGGACCCAAATTGTCAACAGGCTCCCCAAGAACGTTGAAAATTCGTCCGAGAGTAGCTCCACCGACCGGAACACTGAGAGGAGCTCCCGTGTCAATGACTTCCATTCCTCTCATCAACCCGTCTGTAGCACTCATAGCTACAGCTCTAACTCGATTATTTCCTAATAATTGTTGTACCTCACAAGTCACATTAATTTGCTTATCGGAAGTGTCTCTACTCTGGACTACCAAGGCGTTATAAATATAAGGTAACTTGCCTGGGGGAAAAGTGACATCCAGCACGGGTCCAATAATTTGATCGATACGACCTGCACTTTTTTCATCAATTGTGGAAACCCCGGGACGAGAAGTAGTAGGATTGGTACTCATAATTATCACATAATAAAAAAAAAGAATTTGTCGAAATTTTTCTTTTTTTTCTTGTTGAATAATGCCAAATCAAATTCAAAAAAAATATCCAAAAATCCAAAAGTAAAAAGGAAATGAATTAGTTAATTCAATAAGAGAAAAAAGGAGACCGGGACTTTATTTCGTTGCCCAAGCGAATCCCATTCAATCGTTTACTCATGAAATGAGTCCGTTGCAAAGTTCAATCAATCTTGTTTTCATATACATTTTGCCTTTTGTGGAGCATCTGTGCCTACTCTACTTTCCTATCTAGGACTTCGATATACAAAATATATACTACTGTGAAGCATAGATTGCTGTCAACAGAGAATTTTCTTAGTATTTAGTTAGGTATTTACATTCAAAATAAGAAAAGGGCCCATTAAGAACTTGTAAAATAAGGATTAGGGATTGATTTGGGTTGCGCTATATCTATCAAAGAGTATACAATAATGAAGGATTTGGTAAATCAAATCCATGGTTTAATAATGAACCGTGTTAACTTACAATAACAACAACTCAATTCCTATAGAATTCCTATAGTGGAATTCCTGTAGGATAGAAAATACACAGGGTGTACACATTATATATGAATGCAAAATATTCATTAATTTAAGTATGCCCTCAATTTTCTTTAATGAGTTGATATTATATTAATTGAATATCCTTTTTGTTTTACGAAATTTTTGCTAAAGTTGCATTGACGTCTAATTCACATCGAGTAGACCCTGTTATTGTGAGAATTCTTAATTCAAGAGTTGTAGGGAGGGACTTATGTCACCACAAACAGAAACTAAAGCAAGTGTTGGATTTCAAGCTGGTGTTAAAGATTATAAATTGACTTACTACACCCCGGAGTATGAAACCAAGGATACTGATATCTTGGCAGCATTCCGAGTAACTCCTCAACCTGGGGTTCCGCCGGAAGAAGCAGGGGCTGCAGTAGCTGCCGAATCTTCTACTGGTACATGGACAACTGTTTGGACTGATGGACTTACCAGTCTTGATCGTTACAAAGGACGATGCTATCACATCGAGCCTGTTGCTGGGGAAGACAACCAATGGATCTGTTATGTAGCTTATCCATTAGACCTATTTGAAGAGGGTTCCGTTACTAACATGTTTACTTCCATTGTGGGTAACGTATTTGGTTTCAAAGCCCTACGTGCTCTACGTCTGGAGGATCTACGAATTCCCCCTGCTTATACAAAAACTTTCCAAGGTCCGCCTCATGGTATCCAAGTTGAAAGAGATAAGTTGAACAAGTATGGTCGTCCTTTATTGGGATGTACTATTAAACCAAAATTGGGATTATCCGCAAAAAATTACGGTAGAGCGTGTTATGAGTGTCTACGTGGTGGACTTGATTTTACCAAAGATGATGAAAACGTAAACTCACAACCATTTATGCGTTGGAGAGACCGTTTTGTCTTTTGTGCCGAAGCTATTTATAAAGCACAGGCCGAAACCGGTGAAATTAAGGGGCATTACTTGAATGCGACTGCAGGTACATGTGAAGAAATGATTAAGAGAGCTGTATTTGCGAGAGAATTAGGGGTTCCTATTGTAATGCATGACTACATAACTGGGGGATTCACCGCAAATACTAGTTTGGCTCATTATTGCCGCGACAATGGCCTACTTCTTCACATTCACCGTGCAATGCATGCAGTTATTGATAGACAGAAAAATCATGGTATGCATTTCCGTGTATTAGCTAAAGCATTGCGTATGTCTGGGGGAGATCATATCCACTCCGGTACAGTAGTAGGTAAGCTAGAAGGGGAACGCGAAATGACTTTAGGTTTTGTTGATTTATTGCGCGATGATTTTATTGAAAAAGATCGTGCTCGCGGTATCTTTTTCACCCAGGACTGGGTATCCATGCCAGGTGTTATACCGGTAGCTTCAGGTGGTATTCATGTTTGGCATATGCCAGCTCTGACTGAAATCTTTGGGGATGATTCTGTATTACAATTTGGTGGAGGAACTTTAGGACATCCTTGGGGAAATGCACCTGGTGCAGCAGCTAATCGAGTGGCTTTAGAAGCCTGTGTACAAGCTCGTAACGAAGGGCGCGATCTTGCTCGTGAAGGTAATGAAATTATCCGAGAAGCTTGCAAATGGAGTCCTGAACTAGCCGCGGCTTGTGAAGTATGGAAAGCGATCAAATTCGAGTTCGAGCCGGTAGATACTATTGATGAATAGATAAAACTAAATATAAAGAAGGTATAAATAAAAAATAAACGAAATAAAAAGAGAAAAAATAAGTTACGAAATGCAGTAATTCTTCTTTATTCGTCTAATTGATTGCAATTAAACTCGGCTCAATCTTTTTTTTTTTCTAAAAAAGATTGAGCCGAATAAAAATGGATCATAATACGATTATGAGACTTGACAAATCGAGATTAGTCTATTCTATATATCTAGAATATATAAAGGTATAATACAATAAAGAAATACAAATCAAATTCAAATATTATCATATGATAATGGAATTAAATACGCAGTATTTACAGAAAAAAGTCTTCCTTTATTGGGAAAGAATCAATATACTTTTAATGTCGAATCGGGATTCACTAAGACAGAAATCAAGCATTGGGTCGAACTCTTCTTTGGTGTTAAGGTAGTAGCTGTGAATAGCCATCGACTACCTGGAAAGGGTAGAAGAATAGGATCTATTCTGGGACATACAATGCATTACAGACGTATGATCATTACCCTTCAACCGGGTTATTCTATTCCACTTCTAGATAGAGAAAAAAACTAAAGGAAAATGAATGAAAAAAGACATAGTTTTGAAGTTATACCCTTTTATTTTATAAGACTCTCTTGCAAAAAAGAGGACGTTTGAAACTTTTAACAGTTGTAATCGTGAGTCAACAAGTGACTCGAACTGTGTGTAAGAAAAGAAGCATTTTTTTTTTTCAAAATGCTATAACTAGATAAGGAAGTTTTCTATAACCTTGAGAAATAAGGTAGTTTTAGTTTATGACTCCGATCAAGAGCGATAAATCCTTGATTTGGGATTGGACACAGAACCTGGATCCATCGTAGAGACGTTCAATAGGATTCTGATGGGAACAATTATACTTTCGTGGAAATCCATCGCTATAAACTTCAATGGGGTAGATATTTTGTTCCGAATTTTTCCGGACCAAACCTCCGACCCCACGATACAATGCTTTTTTTTTATTCATAAATAAAAAAAAAGCATTCGGAATCGCAATGCTACTCACTATACACGTCCAAAGGAATATTCGGAATAATATTCTTCTATAAACCATTCTTGCGCGGGGTCTTACTAACATAACAGGACGACTTCGCTGCACGGGATGGGTCTTCCTCGAAAAGCTAACTCCACCCGACATTTTTATACCCTTTTTGGGTGGTATATCGCCTTAAAAAGTCTAAGAGGGTAGTATAGTATGGGATCTTAGGTAAGAGAATTTGACCTTTGATTTTGATTGAATATACTATGATTCTATATTTTCTGCCTTTACCACGCATTATTGTATGCTCTTCTAGAGGAGTATGTATGCAGGAAGTAAATTCTAGTTGCTTTATTTTGAATCGAATTTTAAATTCGATTAGAAGGATAGAAAGGCCATGAGGATGGGAAAAGCAAAATCAAATCTTTTTAATTAGTTCTCCTTTTTGGCAGTTTGCTTATTTTATTATCCATTCCTTTTTTTTTACAAAATATTTTTTTTTGCAAACTCAAAAATACAATAGTCAATATTCCTTATAATAGATATACTTAATTATATCATAAGAATCTTAAGATATTTTTCGAATAGATAGAAATAGTAAATTTGAATTGAGACACCTATTCTATGACGGATTTAAACTTACCTTCTATTTTCGTGCCTTTAGTAGGCTTAGTATTTCCGGCAATTGCAATGACTTCTTTATTTCTTTATGTGCAGAAAAATAAGATTGTCTAGTATTTTTAGTGTAAGTAATATAATATGGTAGGATATGTGGCTCTTTCTACACACAAATGAAAAACAGCTATGAATGCGGATAAAAACGGCTGTGGGATGGATGCGGATATAGGCTACGAGCATAAATGCATGAATATGCGGAGCCGGGTATAGCGAGTTTTTTTTTAATTGAATCAACAAATATTTTTTGAATAGAAAGTCAATGTATCTAACCTATTATTTCACAGGAGTACTAATTGCTGAAGACGATTTCAGAATAAAAAAAAAAGTAAAGTCAAAATTATTTAGCCTATTCTCTCAATTTCAATAGACCACTGCTGGATTTAGTATATCTAATATGAATTGGCGATCAGAACATGTATGGGTAGAACTTCTAAAAGGTTCTCGAAAAAGGGGTAATTTTTTCTGGGCCTGTATTCTTTTTCTAGGTTCACTAGGATTCTTATCGGTTGGGGCTTCCAGTTATCTTGGTAAGAATATTATATCTATACTTCCATCTCAACAAATTCTTTTTTTTCCACAGGGGATCGTGATGTCTTTCTACGGAATTGCAGGCCTATTCATTAGCTCCTACTTGTGGTGTACTATTTTGTGGAATGTAGGTAGTGGTTATGACCGATTCGATAGAAAAGAGGGAATAGTGCGCATTTTTCGTTGGGGATTCCCTGGAATAAAACGTCGCGTCTTCCTTCAATTCCTTATGCGCGATATCCAATCAATTAGAATTCAAGTTAAAGAGGGTCTTTATCCTCGTCGTATCCTTTATATGGAAATCCGGGGCCAGGGGGTCATTCCCTTGACTCGTACTGATGAGAAGTTTTTTACTCCACGAGAAATTGAACAAAAAGCTGCCGAATTGGCCTATTTCTTGCGCGTACCAATTGAAGTATTTTGAGTACCAATTGTATGTATTTTTTTTGAACTGAATTGAATGAAGAAGAATTGGAAGAAGAAAAGCTTTCTCAACATGGGAAAGAAGTCCTTTCGAAATTGGATTTGTTATCGGAAGGGTATTTTTGAGTATTTATCTAAAGGAAGGAACAAATGCGGATAAGAGAAAATTTTTTTTAATTTATTTTGTCCAAGTGAGATATATCGCATACTATTCTTCCATTTTCATTCGAAAGGTCTTTTTTTTTATTCTATTTCACTATTCCACTCCATCTAGATCTAAGAAGGAACCCAATGCAATTAAATTCCACGAATATATAAAAAAGAAGAATAGATACAGGGTATCAAACCTTGCTATAGAGTTTTTGCTTCAAAGAAAAAGAAATATCATATAGAGTCCGGGAATGAAATAGAGTCAGCGAATGAAGCGGGTTCATTAACAACTCAATTTACAGATCAAAAATGAAAAAAAAGAAAGCATTGCCTTCTTTACTATATCTTGTATTTATCGTACTTTTGCCCTGGGGGGTCTCTTTCTCATTTAACAAATGTCTGGAACTTTGGATTAAGAATTGGTGGAATACCAGGCAATCCGAAACTCTCTTAACTGATATTCAAGAGAAAAGGATTCTAGAAAGATTCATAGAATTAGAAGAACTTTCTCTCTTGGACGAGATGATAAAAGAGAAACTAAAGACACATGTACAAAAACCTCCTATAGGAATACACAAGGAAATAATACAATTGGTCAAAATAGATAATGAGGATCATCTCCATATCATTTTGCATTTCTCGACAAATATAATCTGTTTAGCTATTCTAAGTGGTTCTTTTTTTCTGAGTAAAGAAGAACTTGTCATTTTTAATTCTTGGGTTCAGGAATTCTTCTATAACTTAAATGACTCAATAAAAGCTTTTTTTATTCTTTTAGTTACTGATTTTTTTGTTGGATTTCACTCCACCCGCGGTTGGGAACTACTAATTCGTTGGGTCTACAACGATCTTGGATGGGCTCCTAATGAGCTAATTTTCACAATTTTTGTTTGTAGTTTTCCAGTAATTCTAGATACATGTTTGAAATTTTGGGTCTTTTTTTGTTTAAACCGCCTATCTCCTTCGCTTGTAGTCATTTATCATTCAATTAGTGAAGCATAAATTCATTCCATTTCCTGATATTAATCAAATTAGCATCTTTCTTTAGAAAGAAAGCCCTTTTCCATTTTAGCAAAATTCTTTCTTTCTATTTCTACCTGCTTAAGGTATTCATCATTCCAGTATAACTGTTGCAGTAGAATCACAACAAACTCGCGTATAGGGAACTAAATTAATTTAGCTACCTATCTAATTTATTGTAGAAATTCAGAGATCCGCGATTGGACATGGAAAATAGAAATACTTTTTCTTGGGTAAAGGAACAGATGACTCGATCGATTTCTGTATCGATCATGATATACGTAATAACTCGGACATCCATTTCAAATGCATATCCCATTTTTGCGCAGCAGGGTTATGAAAACCCACGAGAAGCAACTGGACGAATTGTATGTGCCAATTGCCATTTAGCTAGCAAGCCCGTGGATATTGAAGTTCCCCAAGCTGTGCTTCCCGATACTGTATTTGAAGCAGTTCTTCGAATTCCTTATGATATGCAAATGAAACAAGTTCTTGCTAATGGAAAAAAGGGAGGGTTGAATGTGGGTGCTGTTCTTATTTTGCCTGAGGGATTCGAATTAGCGCCGCCCGACCGTATTTCCCCTGAATTGAAAGAAAAGATAGGAAATCTATCTTTTCAGAGTTATCGTCCCGATAAAAAAAATATTCTTGTGATAGGCCCTGTTCCCGGTAAGAAATATAGTGAAATTGTCTTTCCCATTCTTTCCCCTGATCCTGCTACGAAGAAAGATGCTCATTTCTTAAAATATCCCATATATGTAGGGGGAAACCGAGGAAGAGGACAGATCTATCCTGATGGTAGCAAGAGTAACAATACGGTCTATAATGCT